GCCTGTGTAGCTTAATTAAAGCATAACACTGAAGATGTTAAGATAGGCCCTAGAAAGCCTCGCAAGCACAAAAGCTTGGTCCTGGCTTTACTATTAACTTTAATTTAACTTACACATGCAAGTATCCGCATCCCCGTGAAAATGCCCTACAGTTCCCCTTATCGGGAACAAGGAGCTGGCATCAGGCACAACCTACACTAGCCCACGACGCCTTGCTTAGCCACACCCCCAAGGGAACTCAGCAGTGATAAACATTAAGCCATAAGTGAAAACTTGACTTAATTAAAGTAAAGAGGGCCGGTCAATACTCGTGCCAGCCACCGCGGTTAAACGAGAGGCCCAAGTTAATAGATATTCGGCGTAAAGCGTGGTTAGGACAAATGTCTGCTAAAGCCAAATATCCTCAAAGTTGTCATACGCTATCGAGGACAAGAAGCCCAATCACGAAGGTAGCTTTATGAAGTCTGAACCCACGAAAGCTATGGTACAAACTGGGATTAGATACCCCATTATGCATAGCCCTAAACATTGACAGTTAAATACAACCACTGTCCGCCCGGGAACTACGAGCATCAGCTTAAAACCCAAAGGACTTGGCGGTGCTTTATACCCACCTAGAGGAGCCTGTTCTAGAACCGATAATCCCCGTTAAACCTCACCTTTCCTTGTTTTTCCCGCCTATATACCGCCGTCGTCAGCTTACCCCCTGAGGGAAGCATAGTAAGCATAACTGGTAATGCCTAAAACGTCAGGTCGAGGTGTAGCTCACGGAAAGGGAAGAAATGGGCTACATTCCCTAAAATAGGGCATCACGGACGATGTAATGAAACTTACATCTTAAGGAGGATTTAGCAGTAAGAGGAAAATAGAGAGTTCCCCTGAAATTGGCCCTGAAGCGCGTACACACCGCCCGTCACTCTCCCCGAGCAAAATAACTCAAATTACTAAAACACTAAAACTGTAAAGGGGAGGCAAGTCGTAACATGGTAAGTGTACCGGAAGGTGTACTTGGATAAACCAGGGCATAGCTAAACAGTTAAAGCATCTCCTTTACACCGAGAAGGTACCCGCGCGAATCGGGTTGCTCTGAAGCCCAATAGCTAGCCCCACCCACCAATTGCAACAACTCCCCATCACTAACCCCAAAACCACTAAACCAAGCAAACAAATCATTTTTCCCCCTTAGTATAGGCGATAGAAAAGGAAACATGGCGCGATAGAAATAGTACCGCAAGGGAACGCTGAAAGAGAAATGAAATAAACCCTCAAAGCAGAAAAAAGCAAAGATTTTATCTTGTACCTTTTGCATCATGATTTAGCTAGTCATAGTCAAGCAAAGGGTACTTTAGTTTGACCCCCCGAAACTAAGTGAGCTACTCCGAGACAACCTATTAGTAGGGTGAACCCGTCTCTGTGGCAAAAGAGTGGGAAGAGCTCTGAGTAGAGGTGACAGACCTACCGAACTTAGTAATAGCTGGTTGTCTGAGAATTGGACAGGAGTTCAGCCCCTTGGGTTCTTAATTCAATTTAGCCACTATTAATTTGATACCCAGAAACCAAGGGAGTTAATCAAAGGGGGGACAGCCCCTTTGATAAAAGACACAACTTTAACAGCGGGATAAAGATCATACTTAACTTAAAGGTTTTATGTTGCAGTGGGCCTAAAAGCAGCCATTCTGAAAGAAAGCGTTAAAGCTCGAACATAATTTACCCCTGCTAATACTGATAATTTTATCTTATTCCCCTAACCATACCGGACCTATCCATGCTAACATGGATACGATAATGCTAATATGAGTAATAAGGGGTCTCATAGGCCCCTCCTAGCATAAGTGTACCTCGGAACGGAAACTCCGCCGAAAATTAACGGCCCCATTAAAAGAGGGTACTGATCAAAAAAATAAACAACAAGAAAAGCAGCCATCAAACGACCGTTAACCCCACACTGGAATGCTTCGTAGGAAAGACTAAAAGAAAAAGAAGGAACTCGGCAAACACATCAAGCCTCGCCTGTTTACCAAAAACATCGCCTCTTGCAAAATTAACGAATAAGAGGTCCCGCCTGCCCTGTGACTGTAAGTTTAACGGCCGCGGTATTTTGACCGTGCAAAGGTAGCGCAATCACTTGTCTTTTAAATGGAGACCTGTATGAATGGCATAACGAGGGCTTAGCTGTCTCCTTTTTCAAGTCAATGAAATTGATCTCCCCGTGCAGAAGCGGGGATACTTACATAAGACGAGAAGACCCTATGAAGCTTTAGACACCAAAGCAGCTCAAGTTAAACACCCCCTCATAAGGGACTAAACCATGTGAATCCTGCCCTAATGTCTTTGGTTGGGGCGACCGCGGGGGATAAAAAGCCCCCATGTGGAATGAGATTAATTCTCTTAAAACTAAGAGCTACCGCTCTAATAAACAGAACTTCTGACCTAAAGATCCGGCAATGCCGATCAGCGGACCGAGTTACTCTAGGGATAACAGCGCAATCCTCTTTTAGAGCCCATATCGACAAGGGGGTTTACGACCTCGATGTTGGATCAGGACATCCTAATGGTGCAGCCGCTATTAAGGGTTCGTTTGTTCAACGATTAATAGTCCTACGTGATCTGAGTTCAGACCGGAGTAATCCAGGTCAGTTTCTATCTATGAAGTGCTCTTTTCTAGTACGAAAGGACCGAAAAGAAAGGGCCCATACTTAAAGCATGCCCTTCCCTTATCTAGTGAAAACAACTAAACCAGATAAAAGGGCACACTCCTTTTATACCTGAGAGAAAGGTAAGTTAGGGTGGCAGAGCCCGGTAATTGCAAAAGACCTAAGCCCTTTGAACAGAGGTTCAAGTCCTCTCCTTAACTATGATCTCAACATTTATTACACACATTATTAACCCTCTCGCTTATATTGTCCCTGTTCTACTAGCCGTTGCCTTTTTAACCCTTATTGAACGAAAAGTCTTAGGCTATATGCAATTACGCAAGGGCCCTAATGTTGTAGGGCCTTACGGCCTTCTTCAACCAATCGCAGATGGGGTTAAACTATTTATTAAAGAACCAATCCGACCCACTACTTCTTCCCCCCTTTTATTTATCATCACGCCCATGCTTGCACTTACACTCGCACTCATACTCTGAGCACCAATACCTATACCACACCCAATTATTGACCTTAACTTAGGGATCTTGTTTCTTCTTGCCCTTTCAAGCCTTGCAGTCTACGCTATTTTAGGCTCAGGCTGAGCATCTAACTCAAAATATGCTCTAATTGGTGCACTTCGGGCCGTCGCCCAAACTATTTCATATGAAGTAAGCCTGGGCCTCATTTTACTTAGCATTATTATCTTTGCTGGCGGCTTCACACTTCAAGTTTTTAATACTACCCAAGAGGCCGTATGACTGGTTCTTCCGAACTGGCCCCTCGCTGCCATATGATATATCTCAACTTTAGCAGAGACAAATCGGGCCCCCTTTGATCTTACCGAAGGGGAGTCAGAGCTCGTGTCTGGATTCAACGTAGAGTACGCCGGAGGACCTTTTGCCCTATTTTTTCTAGCTGAATATGCAAACATTCTCCTTATAAATACTCTCTCAGCAACTTTATTTTTAGGAGCCTCCCACATTCCATCAATTCCAGAGCTAACTGCGATTAACTTGATAACCAAAGCAGCTTTACTTTCCCTTATCTTTTTGTGGGTCCGAGCATCATACCCTCGATTTCGTTACGACCAGCTCATGCACTTAATTTGAAAAAACTTTCTCCCCCTTACCTTAGCTTTTATTATTTGACACTTAGCCCTCCCAATTACATTTGCAGGATTACCCCCGCAGTTATAAGCACATGGAACTGTGCCTGAAGAAAAGGACCACTTTGATAGAGTGTATAATGAGGGTTAGAGTCCCTCCAGCTCCTTAGAAAGAGGGGATTTGAACCCCACCTGAAGAGATCAAAACTCTTAGTGCTTCCCCTACACCACTTCCTAGTAGAGTCAGCTAATATAAGCTTTTGGGCCCATGCCCCAAACATGTTGGTTAAAATCCTTCCTTTACTAATGAATCCATATATCTTAGCCCTCCTGCTATTTGCTTTAGGCTTAGGAACCACCCTAACCTTTTCCAGTTCGCACTGGCTAATTGCTTGAATAGGCCTTGAAATCAATACCCTCGCCATTATTCCTTTAATAGCACAAAGCCACCATCCTCGAGCAGTTGAAGCTACCACCAAATATTTCCTCATTCAAGCAACGGCTGCAGCAATACTACTCTTTGCAAGCACAACTAACGCCTGATTTACAGGCCAATGGTTTATTGAACAAATAGTTCACCCCGTGCCCACAACATTAATTACTATTGCTCTCGCCCTAAAAATTGGACTAGCCCCTCTTCACTCATGACTTCCCGAGGTATTGCAAGGCCTAGACCTAGTAACAGGACTAATTCTTTCAACCTGGCAAAAACTAGCACCATTTGCACTTCTTTTTCAACTTCACCTCGAAACCCCCACCCTTTTGATCATCCTAGGAGTTACCTCTACGCTTGTCGGGGGCTGGGGTGGCCTTAACCAAACCCAACTTCGAAAAATCTTAGCCTACTCATCGATTGCACACCTTGGCTGAATAATCTTAGTAATTCAATTTGCACCATCCTTAACTCTATTGACACTACTTACGTATTTCATCATAACAACCTTTGCATTTTTAACCTTTAAAATTAATAAAGCTAAGTCCATTAATCTACTAGCCCTTGCTTCAGCAAAATTCCCCGCTCTTACCATCCTCACCCCCTTAGTGCTTCTTTCGCTTGGAGGGCTGCCCCCACTGACCGGGTTTATGCCCAAATGACTAATTCTTCAAGAACTTACCAAACAAGGGCTAGGAATAACAGCCACTATCGCAGCCCTTACAGCCCTTTTAAGCTTATATTTTTATGTTCGAATTACATACGCTGTTGCCCTTACCATCGCTCCCAATAACGTCGTAGCTCTCGCCCCCTGACGCCTCCAAACTACTCAATTCTCTCTTCTTTTGGCAATTACAGCAATTGCCTCTACTGCTCTTCTACCCCTAACCCCGACAATACTTGCGCTACTTTCCGCTTAAGAGATTTAGGTTAACAACAGACCAAGGGCCTTCAAAGCCCTAAGTGGGAGTGAAAATCCCCCAATCCCTGTAAAACTTGCAAGATATTAGCTCACATCTCCTGTATGCAAAACAGACACTTTAATTAAGCTAAAGCTTTTCTAGGTGGGCAGGCCTCGATCCTACAAGAACTTAGTTAACAGCTAAGCGCTCAAACCAGCGAGCATCCGCCTACTTCCCCCGCCTGAAAACGGAGTAGAGGCGGGGGAAGCCCCGGCAGGTCTTACTCTGCGACTTAAGATTTGCAAGCTTATATGTTAAACACCTCAAGGCTTGATAAGAAGAGGATTTGAACCTCTGTTTATGGGGCTACAACCCACCACTTAAAACTCAGCCATCTTACCTGTGATAGTTACACGTTGACTCTTTTCGACCAACCATAAAGATATCGGCACCTTGTATTTAATCTTTGGTGCTTGAGCAGGGATAGTAGGGACAGCCTTGAGTTTACTTATTCGGGCCGAACTAAGCCAACCTGGCGCCCTCTTAGGCGACGATCAAATTTACAACGTGATCGTTACGGCCCATGCCTTTGTAATAATTTTTTTTATAGTAATGCCCATTATAATTGGGGGCTTTGGAAATTGACTTATTCCGTTGATAATCGGGGCCCCCGATATGGCCTTCCCTCGAATAAATAACATAAGCTTTTGGCTCCTCCCACCCTCCTTTCTCCTCCTCCTTGCCTCTTCAGGTGTAGAGGCAGGTGCGGGAACAGGTTGAACAGTTTATCCCCCTCTGGCCGGCAACTTAGCCCACGCCGGGGCATCCGTCGATTTAACTATTTTTTCTCTACATTTAGCAGGAATCTCCTCTATCCTTGGGGCCATCAACTTTATTACAACAATTATTAATATAAAACCCCCTGCAATTTCCCAATACCAGACCCCGCTTTTTGTATGAGCCGTTTTAATTACAGCTGTTCTGCTTCTCCTATCCCTCCCTGTCCTCGCCGCCGGGATTACAATGCTTCTAACAGACCGAAACCTAAATACTACTTTCTTTGACCCGGCAGGAGGAGGGGATCCCATTCTTTATCAACACCTCTTCTGATTCTTTGGACATCCTGAGGTTTATATTCTTATTCTTCCAGGGTTTGGTATAATTTCCCATATTGTCGCCTATTACGCCGGTAAAAAAGAACCTTTCGGCTATATGGGTATGGTTTGAGCTATGATAGCCATCGGCTTATTAGGGTTTATTGTATGAGCCCACCATATATTTACAGTAGGTATAGACGTAGACACACGAGCCTACTTCACCTCAGCAACAATAATTATTGCAATCCCAACGGGTGTAAAAGTTTTTAGTTGACTAGCCACCCTCCATGGGGGATCAATCAAATGAGAAACCCCCCTCCTTTGAGCACTAGGCTTTATTTTTCTATTCACGGTAGGCGGTCTTACAGGGATCGTGCTAGCCAACTCTTCTCTTGATATTGTTCTCCATGACACCTATTATGTAGTTGCACACTTCCACTATGTATTGTCTATAGGAGCTGTATTTGCCATCGTCGCCGGCTTCATTCACTGATTCCCCTTATTCTCTGGCTACACACTTCACAATACATGAACTAAAATCCACTTCGGGTTAATGTTTTTAGGTGTTAATCTTACATTCTTTCCTCAACATTTTTTAGGCCTGGCTGGAATACCCCGACGATATTCGGACTACCCAGACGCCTATACTCTATGAAACACAGTTTCTTCTATCGGGTCTTTAATCTCCCTAGTAGCCGTCATTATATTCTTATTTATTATTTGAGAAGCATTCGCCGCCAAACGAGAAGTTCTAATGGTCGAACTGACAACAACTAATGTCGAATGACTACACGGCTGCCCTCCGCCTTACCACACATTTGAAGAGCCCGCATTCGTTCAAGTAAAAATAAACTAAACGAGAAGGGGAGGAATTGAACCCCCATGTGCTGATTTCAAGTCAGCCACATAACCATTCTGTCACCTTCTTTATAAGACACTAGTAAAACTTTATTACACTGCTTTGTCAAGGCAGAATTGCGAGTTAAAGCCTCGCGTGCCTTACAACCAATGGCCCACCCGACCCAACTAGGATTTCAAGATGCAACCTCCCCTGTTATGGAAGAACTCATCCACTTCCACGACCACGCTTTAATAATCGTCTTTCTTATTAGCACCTTGGTACTTTATATTCTTGTCGCTATGGTTACAACAAAGCTGACCGATAAGTATATTCTGGACTCCCAAGAAATTGAAGTTATTTGAACTGTTCTCCCAGCAGTTATTCTAATTCTCATTGCTTTACCCTCACTACGAATTCTCTATTTAATAGATGAAATTAACGACCCCCACTTGACAATCAAAGCTGTCGGCCACCAGTGGTACTGAAGCTATGAGTATACAGACTATCAAGATCTTGGGTTTGACTCTTACATAATCCCTACACAAGACCTAACACCTGGGCAGTTTCGCCTTCTAGAAGCCGACCACCGAATAGTGGTACCTATCGACGCCCCCGTACGAGTCCTAGTTACTGCTGAAGACGTACTCCATTCATGAGCCGTCCCAACTCTTGGGGTAAAAATAGACGCAGTCCCCGGCCGATTAAACCAAACAGCCTTTATTTCCTCTCGCCCCGGAGTTTTCTACGGTCAATGCTCTGAAATTTGCGGTGCTAACCATAGTTTTATACCAATTGTAGTTGAAGCAGTCCCTTTAGAACATTTTGAAGACTGATCAACTTTTATACTTCAAGACGCCTCGCTAAGAAGCTAAATAGGACCCTAGCGTTAGCCTTTTAAGCTAAAAATTGGTGCCTTCCGACCACCCTTAGTGACATGCCACACCTTGACCCCAACCCCTGATTCTTCAACTTCGCCCTTATATGACTAACTTTTTTTGTGTGAGTCCCTCTTAAAGTTCTTGATTTCACACACCCTAACAAACCAGCCTTCTTACCCGCTGCAAGTGTTACACCAACGACCTGAACCTGACCATGATACTAAGCTTTTTTGACCACTTTATAAGCCCCGTCTTCCTGGGGGTCCCTCTGGTGGCCCTTTCGTTAATACTCCCCTGAGTTATTTTCCCTTCCCCTTCCTCACGGTACCTTCACAGCCGCGATTTAACAATTCGAAAATGAACCATTAATCTACTTACAAAACAACTTATCTCGTCTCTTAGCCCAGCGGGCCACAAATGGGCACTAATATTTATCTCCGTCTTAATATTTATTGTTACAATAAATATTTTAGGCCTCCTACCGTATGCATACACCCCTACAACACAACTATCTGTAAGCCTAGGCCTTGCAGTCCCCCTTTGACTTGCCACTGTAATCATCGGATTTAGTAATCAACCAACCGTAGCCTTCGGACACTTCCTTCCTCAAGGAACCCCTACCCTACTAATCCCCATCTTGATTATAATTGAAACACTTAGCCTTTTTATTCGACCAATAGCCCTGGGGGTCCGACTTGCAGCCAATTTAACAGCAGGACACCTTATAATTCAGCTACTTACAACTGGCACCTACTTCTTCATGTCAGCTATACCCCTAGTAGCACCTTTAATAACAGCCTTAGTAATTACTATAACTATTCTAGAAATTGCGGTTGCTTTAATTCAAGCTTACGTCTTTGTTTTACTACTAACCCTTTACTTACAAGAAAACATCTAATGGCCCACCAAGCACATGCATATCATATAGTTGACCCCAGCCCTTGACCCCTTACAGGTGCAGTCGCTGCCTTGCTAATAACTTCTGGCCTTGCAGTCTGATTTCACTTTAATTCCATAACCCTAATAGTCCTGGGAACAATCCTATTACTACTAACTATATACCAGTGATGACGAGACATTGTCCGAGAAGGCACCTTTCAAGGACACCACACGCCCCCAGTACAAAAAGGGCTTCGATACGGTATAATTTTATTTATTACATCAGAAGTCTTCTTCTTCCTGGGCTTCTTTTGAGCCTTCTATCACTCCAGCCTAGCCCCAACCCCTGAGCTAGGGGGGTGCTGACCCCCTACTGGAATCACTACCTTAGACCCCTTCGAAGTCCCCCTGCTTAACACAGCCGTCCTATTAGCTTCTGGGGTCACAGTTACCTGGGCCCATCATAGCATCATAGAAGGTGAACGAAACCAAGCAATTCAATCCCTTGTCCTTACAATCCTTTTAGGGTTTTATTTTACCTTTCTTCAAGCACTAGAATACTACGAAGCCCCATTTACAATTGCAGACGGCGTCTATGGGTCCACTTTCTTCGTCGCAACAGGTTTTCATGGACTTCATGTAATTATTGGCTCTACCTTCTTGGCTGTCTGCCTTCTCCGACAAATCTTTTACCACTTCACATCTCAACATCACTTCGGATTCGAGGCTGCCGCCTGGTACTGACACTTCGTAGATGTTGTCTGATTATTCCTCTATATCTCTATTTATTGATGAGGCTCATAATCTTTCTAGTACTAAATATAGTATAAGTGGCTTCCAACCATAAGGTCTTGGTTAAAATCCAAGGAAAGATAATGAATTTAATAACAACAATTATTGCTATTACCGTTATTCTCTCTGTTGTTCTAGCACTAGTCTCTTTCTGGCTTCCTCAAATAACCCCAGACCACGAAAAACTGTCTCCCTATGAATGCGGCTTTGACCCCTTAGGTACCGCACGCCTGCCCTTCTCCCTGCGCTTCTTTCTAGTTGCTATTTTGTTTCTTCTTTTTGATCTAGAGATTGCCCTTTTACTCCCCCTCCCCTGAGGAGATCAATTGGCAGCCCCGCTTACCACCTTCTTATGGGCCTCTTCCATTCTTATCCTCCTTACCCTCGGCCTCATCTATGAATGACTTCAAGGGGGCTTAGAATGAGCAGAATAGGGGGTTAGTTTTAAGAAAACGTTTGGTTTCGGCCCAAAAATTTGTGGTTCAAACCCACAGCCATCCTAATGTCCCCGGTACACTTCACCTTTACCTCTATATTTATACTAGGCCTTGCAGGCCTTGCATTTAACCGAGCCCATCTCCTTTCCGCTCTTTTATGCTTAGAAGGAATAATGCTTTCTTTGTTTATTGCACTTTCTTTATGAACCCTACAATTAAACACTACTAGCTTTTCAATTGCCCCGATACTTTTACTAGCATTTTCAGCCTGTGAAGCAAGCACTGGTCTTGCACTCTTAGTAGCAACTGCTCGCACACATGGAACCGATCGTTTACAAAACCTCAACCTCCTACAATGCTAAAACTCCTATTTATAACACTTATGCTTATTCCCACAGCCTGGTTAATACCCCCAAAATGGCTTTGACTTACAATCACCTCCCAAAGTTTTGTAGTCTCATTTTTAGCACTTATTTGATTAAATAACTCCTCAGTAACGACCTGAGATAATGTGTCCGTTTATTTAGCAACTGACTCACTATCCACCCCCCTTATTATTCTCTCCTGCTGGCTACTCCCTCTTATACTTCTAGCTTCTCAAAACCACATATCAGAAGAGCCCCTAAACCGCCAACGCGTATTTATTACACTTTTGGTGGTCCTTCAAGCACTTCTTATTATGGCTTTCGGCACAACTGAAATAATTATGTTTTACGTAATGTTTGAAGCTACCCTAATTCCCACTCTTTTCTTAATTACCCGCTGGGGCAACCAAGAAGAGCGATTGAAAGCAGGAACATATTTTCTATTTTACACTTTAGTTGGCTCCCTCCCTCTTCTAGTAGCCCTCCTTTATATCTCCACTAAATTAGGATCCCTGTCACTATTGACCCTACAGTATGCCCCCCTTATGTCCCTTAGCCCTTACACTAGTAAAATATGATGGGTCGGTTGTGTATTAGCCTTCCTAGTTAAAATACCACTCTACGGAATACATCTTTGACTCCCTAAGGCACACGTTGAAGCCCCTGTTGCAGGCTCAATGATTCTAGCAGCCGTTCTACTAAAACTAGGGGGATACGGCTTAATGCGAATACTAACCGTGCTCGAGCCATTTACTAAAGAATTATGTTACCCTTTTATAATTTTTGCACTTTGAGGTGTAATCATGACGGGAACAATCTGCTTACGTCAAACAGACCTAAAGTCTCTTATTGCCTACTCCTCCGTCAGTCATATGGGCCTTGTAGTTGGGGGCATTTTTACCCAGACCCCATGGGGCTTCACAGGAGCACTAATTCTCATAATCGCTCACGGCTTAACTTCTTCCGCCCTTTTTTGTTTAGCCAACACTAATTATGAGCGAACACACAGTCGTACAATGGTTTTAGCACGGGGCCTGCAAGCAATTTTCCCATTAATGGCCTCGTGGTGGTTCATTGCCAGCCTTGCTAACCTTGCCTTGCCCCCTCTCCCAAATCTCATGGGAGAACTAATAATTATTGTTTCACTTTTTAACTGGTCTTGATGAACCATCTTCCTCACAGGAACCGGCACACTAATTACAGCCGGCTACTCCCTATACATGTTCCTAATGACCCAACGAGGCCCTGTTCCTGCCCACTCCGCTGGACTAGAACCTACCCACACCCGAGAACACCTTTTAATTACCCTCCACCTAATACCCCTCCTGCTACTCATTCTAAAACCCGAATTAATCTGAATCTGTGCTGGCTGTAGACATAGTTTAACAAAAACATTAGATTGTGATTCTAAAAACGAGGGTTAAAGTCCCCCTGTCCACCGAGAGAGGCACTGCTAGCAACGGCGACTGCTAATCTCCGTCACTTCGGTTGGAGTCCGAAGCTCCCTCAAAGGCTTTTAAAGGATAACAGCTCATCCGTTGGTCTTAGGAACCAAAAACTCTTGGTGCAAATCCAAGTAAAAGCTATGCACGCCATCTCTATTACTATAACTTCAAGCCTAATTATTATACTTATACTCTTAGTCTACCCAGTCTTAACTACGATTTCACCCACCCCCACTACCCCGGGGTGAGCTACTAGCCAAGTAAAGACAGCAGTAAAAATAGCATTTTTTGTTAGCCTCATCCCTTTAACCCTATACCTTAGCCTGGGGGCAGAAACAATTATTACCAGCTCAACTTGAATAAATACACTTCTGTATGATGTAAACATTAGCTTTAAATTTGATGCCTACTCCACCATTTTTATCCCTATTGCCCTCTATGTCACATGGTCTATTCTTGAATTCGCCTCTTGATACATACACGCAGACCCCTATATAAACCGTTTTTTTAAATACCTGCTTATTTTCCTTATTGCTATGCTTGTTCTAGTAACAGCCAATAACATATTTCAACTATTTATCGGGTGAGAAGGTGTAGGTATTATGTCATTCCTATTGATTGGCTGGTGGTATGGTCGTACAGACGCTAACACAGCAGCCCTTCAAGCAGTTTTATACAACCGAGTAGGGGATATTGGCCTCATTATAGCCATAGCATGAATGGCAATGAACCTTAACTCTTGGGATATGGGACAAATGTTTTCAATTGGTAAAGATATAGACTTAACACTGCCCCTGCTAGGCCTAATCCTAGCCGCAACCGGCAAGTCAGCACAATTTGGCCTTCACCCCTGACTCCCCTCCGCCATGGAAGGCCCAACACCAGTCTCTGCCCTACTGCACTCTAGCACAATAGTCGTTGCAGGAATTTTTCTCCTAATCCGTATAAGCCCATTATTAGAAAACAACCAGACGGCCCTAACAATCTGCCTTTGTCTAGGGGCCCTCACAACTGTATTTACAGCTACCTGTGCCCTCACCCAAAATGACATTAAGAAAATCGTAGCCTTTTCTACGTCAAGCCAGCTAGGCCTTATAATAGTAACAATTGGCTTAAATCAACCCCATCTTGCTTTCCTGCACATCTGCACCCATGCTTTTTTTAAAGCAATACTTTTCTTGTGCTCCGGCTCTATTATTCACAGCCTAAATGATGAACAGGACATCCGAAAAATGGGAGGAATACACAACTTGACCCCCTTCACATCATCTTGTTTAACCATTGGGAGCCTAGCTCTCACCGGCACTCCTTTCCTCGCAGGCTTTTTCTCAAAAGACGCAATTATTGAAGCTCTCAACACATCCCACCTAAACGCCTGAGCCCTCACCCTCACCCTCTTAGCCACCTCTTTCACAGCTATTTACAGTCTACGCGTTGTATTCTTTGTCTCTATAGGCCACCCTCGCTTTAACGCGCTCTCCCCAATTAACGAAAACAACAAAGCAGTTATTAACCCTATCAAACGATTAGCCTGAGGGAGCGTCATCGCAGGCCTAGTTATTACCTCAAACATACTTCCCTTAAAAACTCCTATCATGTCAATACCTTTTACCCTTAAACTTGCCGCTCTAATCGTGACCATTACTGGCCTGCTATTAGCCCTAGAGTTAGCCACTCTTACTACTAAGCAATGAAACCCTACCCCTAAAATGACACCCCACCACTTTTCTAACATATTAGGGTTCTTCCCAGCAATTACACACCGTCTTATCCCAAATATGGGCCTTACTATAGGCCAAATAATTGCCAGCCAAATGGTGGATCAAACTTGATTAGAAAAAGTCGGACCAAAAGCGATTATATCCGTAAACAAGCCCGTCATTACTACTACAAGTAACATTCAACAGGGCTTAATTAAAACCTATTTAACATTCTTCCTGCTAACCCTTCTAATAGCACTTTTCATCATGCTCATTTAAACTGCCCGGAGTACACCCCGGCTTAAACCCCGAGATAACTCCAGCACAACAAATAAAGTTAATAAGAGCACCCAACCACTGATTAATAACATACCCCCGCCTGAAGAGTATATCAATGCTACTCCCCCAACGTCCCCTCCCACCACACCAAACTCGCCGAGCTCTTCCACAGTTCACCAAGACCACTCGCTTCACCCACTTCAGAACAGCCCAGACACTACCGTAACCGCTCCTAAATAAGATGCTATCGATAAAAGAACAGGACGACTACCTCAACTTTCAGGATAAGGCTCGGCAGCAAGCGCCGCTGAGTACGCAAAAACAACTAATATCCCCCCTAGATAAATTAAAAATAAAACAAGAGATAGAAAAGACCCACCATGGCCCACCAGCACCCCGCAACCAAGCCCAGCTACTCCTACCAGCCCAAGGGCGGCAAAATACGGGGAAGGGTTAGAGGCAACTGCTACCAAACCAAAAACTAAACCAACTAAAAAGAACGACATTACATAAGTCATAATTCCTGCCAGGATTTTAACCAGGACCAATGGCTTGAAAAACCACCGTTGTTATTCAACTACAGGAACCTATGGCAAGCCTACGAAAAACCCACCCCTTATTAAAGATTGCTAACCACGCACTAGTAGATCTTCCCGCCCCCTCTAATATCTCAGTTTGATGAAACTTTGGTTCCTTACTAGGCCTTTGTTTAATTACCCAAATTCTAACCGGCTTATTCTTGGCCATGCACTATACCTCTGATATTGCAACTGCATTCTCGTCCGTAGCTCATATCTGCCGAGATGTTAATTACGGATGACTCATCCGCAACCTTCACGCCAATGGCGCCTCCTTATTCTTCATTTGTATCTACTTTCATATTGGGCGAGGCCTTTATTACGGCTCTTACTTGTATAAAGAGACTTGAAACGTTGGAGTGGTTCTACTACTTTTAGTCATGATGACAGCATTCGTTGGCTACGTTCTCCCTTGAGGGCAGATATCCTTTTGAGGGGCAACGGTAATTACCAACCTTTTATCCGCAGTCCCTTACGTCGGTAACACCCTAGTGCAATGAATTTGAGGAGGCTTCTCAGTTGATAACGCCACCCTTACACGGTTCTTTGCATTCCACTTCCTCTTCCCATTTATTATTGCAGGTCTCACCCTTGTCCACCTGCTTTTCCTCCATCAGACCGGCTCTAATAACCCCTTAGGGCTTAACTCAAACGTAGATAAAATCTCATTTCACCCTTATTTTTCATATAAGGACCTTCTTGGTTTCGCAGTCGTTATTGTAGGACTCTCATCCCTCGCCCTATTTTCACCTAATCTTCTGGGTGACCCCGACAATTTTACCCCAGCCAACCCCCTTGTTACCCCTCCCCACATTAAACCCGAATGGTATTTCCTCTTCGCTTACGCTATTCTTCGTTCCATCCCCAATAAATTAGGCGGGGTCTTGGCCTTATTAGCTTCAATTCTTATTTTAATGGTTGTTCCCATCCTCCACACATCTAAGCAACGAGGACTAACCTTCCGACCCATCACCCAGCTCTTATTCTGAACTCTCATTGCAAACGTCGCTATCCTGACTTGAATTGGGGGGATACCCGTTGAACACCCTTATATTATTATTGGGCAAGTCGCTTCTATTCTTTACTTCTCACTATTTTTAATTGTAATACCCCTGACAGGCTGACTGGAAAACAAGGCCCTTGGATGAACCTGCATTAGTAGCTCAGTATCAGAGCGTCGGTCTTGTAAATCGGATGTCGAAGGTTAAAATCCTTCCTACTGCTCAGAAAAGGGGGATTTTAACCCCCGCCACTGGCTCCCAAAGCTAGCATTCTGATTTAAACTATTCTCTGCTTACACGTATATGCCAACATTATAACAAATAATGTACTATATATGTAACTATGTATTAACACCATTAGCGATTTTAACCATTCATATGTCCCCATAAAACTAACATTTAACATAAACCAAAAAATGTAAGGAACTTAAGTGATATCGAGTAACCCTGATATCTAAATATAAATCCGTGCATGATAATCTAGGATAATGATAGAAGATAATCCTAAAGTGAAGTTTTACAGGCAACTGAGAGACCACCATAGGGGTTGATTGCTTAAGGCTCACGGTTATTGAGGGTGAGGGACAATTATTTGTGGGGGTTTCACAACA